AAAAGAAAATTCCTTTTTCCCTGCGCCTAAATGAAATATTAAATAATGGTAGACTGGAAATGAAAGCCCTTTCTTTTCTCGCATTCGTTCTCTATTGCATTGCTGGAACAAAACAATATCGGATTCTGAAATCAAGGAAAGATATTGAAAAATCTATTTTCGAAATATAATATACTTTTTTATATGTATTGGAAAAGAATAGCAATTTATTCCTATGCAGCATCCATTAACAAGAAGAGAAAATAAGAAATATCGAATATCGACAAATTCTTGTCTTGTGTGGTTTAAGGAAAAAAACCGCTTTCCACAATTTAATATATATCATCGAATTTAAATATCAGAATAGCTGATATAGTCATGATTCAAGGGGTCAGGTCCACTTACATTTTTTTAATATTAACACTATCCGTATTATCCGCTGAAAAAAAAAAAAGAAGACTAAGACTTGATTTTCATGAAAAAGCCCTTTATCGGATTTGAACCGATGACTTACGCCTTACCATGGCGTTACTCTACCACTGAGTTAAAAGGGCCCTATTCAATTCATGAATTAACCATTTTATATTATGAGTCTACTACATATATACATATATGCAGTAGACTCATAATGGACAAAAAATTTGTATTTACCTAGAAAGTGGGTAAAATTTTTCTCGTTTTTGCATTTTATGGCTTAGTGCGAGATAGTGATAGGCATATTATATTGCATCTCAACGATAAACGAAGCAATGAGTGAAAATGGAAGAAAATAAATGAAATGAAACTAAATGGGGTTTTACCTCCCCTACCCCTTTTTTCTGTCCGGCTAACCATTGCCTGAACTGAAGGAATCCTATACTTCCTTTCGTTATATCGAATAGTATGGGATGCTTCATTCATGAAGCATCAACCCCCCCAAAAAAATGTTATGATTCTATAGAATCATAACATAGAAAGACTCTTCGGATCTAGCCATACCATTAGATTATATTGACAATTCCAAAAAACTGTTCATACTATCATCATAGTATGATGACGGTCGGGCGGATATGCCCCCATCGTCTAGTGGTTTAGGACATCTCTCTTTCAAGGAGGCAACGGGGATTCGACTTCCCCTGGGGGTAGGGTACTACAAAAGGAAGTTGATCATGGATTATCAATAAGCCTAGAATGAATTCTTCCTGGGTCGATGCCCGAGCGGTTAATGGGGACGGACTGTAAATTCGTTGGCGACATGTCTACGCTGGTTCAAATCCAGCTCGGCCCAAAAAATCACCGTTCCATGAGTATAATATAACCAATTTGTCCTACAGAAAAGAAATGCTTGATCCGCAGAAATGAAGGAAAAGGGTCAATTTTTTGCTCTATTTATATTTTTTTCTCATCTCATTGAAAGGTTGATTATCCACTTTAACAATAAAAAAAAAAGAATCACTAGTTACTAATAATCCGCGGCACTCTCGCTAAAGCCCGTGTTTATGTGGATATGATATCACTATATCATTCGTGTATCTGTTACGTTACAACATGACAATTCTTATGAAACCATAAGAATATGTATGCTATACACCTTGCTGGGATTGTAGTTCAATTGGTCAGAGCACCGCCCTGTCAAGGCGGAAGCTGCGGGTTCGAGCCCCGTCAGTCCCGAACTAGGATCCGATGAATTTCTCAATTCATTTCTCTATTTTTCGCGAAAAGGAAGAGGGGGAGCCGAATCGAATCCCCGGTGCGGGGAGGGGCATTTTTTTTCTTTTGTTTCGCATTTATCATCAGATAAATATGGGAATTTCCATTTCTTTTCCGAGTTCTTTCCCTAGTACTGATTGATAAGGGAGAGACATATGTCGATTGGTACAATCGGTAGTATTGCTATATTCAGTATTTTTTGTTCAAATATTTGATTTTTTATACTAAATCCTTTATTTTTCCATCTCACAGATACTGTTTGTATCTGTGTATGACCCAGACAATACCAGTCATATGATACCTCATAATTTTATGTACATAATTCTATGTATATGTATGTATTAAGTAGGGAAGTTGTATAAAGAAGATAGCTAATAGGTTATGTTATAGAAAAGAAAAAGTGGAAAAAGGGTATGAAAATCTAATGATTGATGTGTATTTCTGATCAAATCAAAAATGATATTTTTGATTTAGTATGATAAAAGATCTTTCCTTTCTATGTTATACTACTACTATATTATTGAATTTTCGACGATGAATTGATTTGATAGATCAGAAATTGTTATTCATAATATTGATCTGATTCAGTATCATCGGGATGCAATTAATCCCGTTGAATTTGCAGGAGTCAAATTTATCATCTCTATGGGATTAGATCCCGAGTTATTGCGAAACAAAAGAAGATTGGATTATGGAAGTAAATATTCTCGCACTTATTGCTACTGCACTGTTCATTCTAGTTCCTACTGCTTTTTTACTTATCATCTATGTAAAAACAGTCAGCCAAAATGATTAATTTGAATGAAACTTGAATTATTATTAGTTCTTATCGATGATTCAAGAAATGAAAGAAAGGGATTCAAACTCTAAATCTTAAATGAAATGATTAGGCTGGAATCAGAAGTATCGTAGTAAGTATCTAAGCTGGTGTGGTAGAAAGAACTATATATATAGTTCTTTCTACCACACCAGCTATAGTATTGTTTTTATTATTATTATATATAGATCAAATTACAATATGTATGTACATATATTAGATGTACATACAGATAGCACTCTATTTCTTTTAGTTTGATTTCCCATCTCAAGAAGTCATTGATTGAACAATTAACGGATGATCCACGGAGTTAAGTTATACAGTAACTTCTTCGGATTTGTAAAAGGAGTAGAGCAGACCCTGTCCATTTTTCATGCTTAAACATGAGATGAATCAAAAAAAGCATAAAAACTTTTCTAGTAGTCTAAAACAAATGTTAAATGTATGATATGTGGATCGCTCAACAGAAGAAAGATCTAATTTTATTATGTGTCGGATCTCTTTGGCCAATTACTAATCGCTTCGTTTCCGATAGAAAGAAAATATGTATTGTCGTAATAGCAGAACGACTTTCTTTTAGAAAGGTAAAAGAAAAAGGGAAATAAATAAAGAAAAAAAATAGTATTAGTTTTTCTTATTGTAATATCCATAATTATGATAAGAGCTGATTCACTAAAATAGAATATTTAGGAAAAATTAGGTTGGAAAAAATCGCCTATCATGCATGGTAATCATTCATTACTGTATTCCAGTACAATTTGGAAGACATTTTTCTTTTTTTAGGGCTTCGCAAAATGATCAATAAAGAATTGATACGATTCGATTGAGCAATTAGTAGTGCCCAGCCCTAGAGTCCACTCCTTCCCCATACTACAAGTGAAAGGGAAAATGTAAAGACTACCATTAAAGCAGCCCAAGCAAGACTTACTATATCCATGTGAATTATGTCCTCTATTTCTATGAAGGAATTATTCTATTATTGATTAATAATCATAGCGGAATCAATGGCGCAGAGTCAAAATAGGTAAGACTATTTATTGATGAACCAATTCAATGAATACACTCGTAACAAGTTTCTCTATTTTAGGGTTTCTGGTGAAATCAGGAAGCATTTAGTACAAATACGATGATACACACGCCTTTTCCTTGGAAATATAAAAGGAATGCTTCTATATGGAGCATGTAAGAATAGTAAGACCTATTGTTTGTTTTGATATTAATGCCTTTCCTTACTAAGCAAAAAGCATAAAAATATACCATCACGATAGATAACTATCTATCAGATACCTCTATTTCCTATTTGATCTAAGCTTACTGTCCTTCTTTCTGTGAAAGAATCAGGAGAACCCACCACCACTATTAATTAATACATTCTTTTTTTTTTACTTTAACCTTTACTCTTTTAATATAAGAGATCTTGTTATTATAGTCTTTCGTATAATCTCTTCTTCAATTCTAGTAGCAAAAACAGAGTGTCCCTTAGGAACCTTTGGATACCGAGATTTCCGACCTTAGTTCTGAATCCCGGAATTGACTCTCACCATTTATTTGATTCAATTGAAAAATCAAATAAATGGTGAGAGTCAATCATTAAATTAATAAATGAGAGTTGCTTCATCCCTATTGATACCGATTTGGGCTACGCCTAAATTTTGAGAAAAAAAAAATGACAGTCTTTTAGAAAACCTACGCCATGGGTTATCAAAATCGAGTATTGACACGCCCACTTAGTCCTTTGCCTCTGCTTCTTGCGGAGCAAGAATTCGTCGAATTAGATCGGCACAAGATAGGAAAGAAATAAAAAATCTTTTGTTGATCAGGCGACACCCGGATTTGAACTGGGGATAAAGGATTTGCAGTCCCCCGCCTTACCACTTGGCTATGCCGCCAAATTCGGTCAAAAATGGATAAAAATATTATCTATATTCTAATTCTATTACTCACTCCTTTTTTTATCTTGAATACCATTGTACCTATCCTTTTCAAAAAAGAAATTCCTGTTTTTTATTGGATCTAGTTTAGATTCTTCTCTTCGATTGATTGTATCTTAAAATATACATCGCTTAAAAACATCCCTTCTCCTTTCTATTGAGAGTAGAAAAAATGGATTTCTGGTCACAGACTGCAAAATTCAGGACAAATTGGAACCATTAACAATTTACTTTGAATTAGCGAACGATTCCTCCATTTTTATCTCCAATGAAATTTTGTTTCATTGAATGGCAAAAGAAAATCAAATTGATTTATGACTAATCAGTATTCATTTTTTTTTCAATAATCAATCCTTTTCAATTTCAATTATAATAACATATATGTGTATATGTAAACCCCAGAACAGAAATTGTTACCCAGATACCAAACCTGATCTCTCTCTTATGTACATATCCCTATAGAGAATCCTCCTGTTTCAATTTTTCATTGAATATATTGAATAGAAAATACAAATTTTTACGGAGTGTGACTAATGTTGTCCCAAGTGAAATTACAATAAAAGATGTGATATATGGATAAAATG